AGCGAAAAAAACAAGATTCTTTTTTCCTTAGTTTATTTGATCAAATAAAAAAGCAACTTTGGGATTGCTGAATCACAGACAAATCACAGACAAAAAAATATAATAAATATATAAAGCAACGGAGCCATCATAGTATTTTTGAATTCCTCCGAAAGGAAGGGTGGTAAGTTGATCATTTACCTATCGGGGTCTGATCGATCCTATTTTTTTCTTTCTTTGATGGAAGGTAAGGGTCAATTTTATTGTAGAGCCGTATGCAATGCATAAAAGATGCCCGTACGGTTGTTCGATTCTATCTTTTTTTCTTGTTATTCTTTTATCTTTCTTTTATCTTCCCCTCATCATGCGAAATAGAGAAACCTTTTATTATCTTATATCATCAGGGTAATGATCCATCAACCTGCTGGTTCTTTTTCTGAAGTAGCAACGGGAGAATTCATCCTGGAAGTGGGAGAACTGCTGAAACTACGTGAAACCCTGACAAGGGTTTATGTACAAAGAACGGGCAAACCCGTATGGGTTATATCCGAAGACATGGAAAGAGATGTTTTTATGTCAGCAACAGAGGCCCAAGCTTATGGAATTGTTGATCTTGTAGCTGTTGAATGACAATAGCCTGGATTTCGCGTCAATTCGTGATTTGAAATTACTCCTGCCGAGTTTAATATTCTATGACTTTTATTTACTATTCTATTGAATAAAAGTAATTCATAATCATCCGGTTAGGATCGATCTAAACCAGCCCATTATGTATATGATTTAACATGCCAACTATTAAACAACTTATTAGAAATACAAGACAGCCAATTAGAAATGTCACAAAATCCCCCGCGCTTCGGGGATGCCCTCAGCGTCGAGGAACATGTACTAGGGTGTATGTGCGACTCGTTCAGATCATGAACTAGAACAAAGGAAAGAGAACAATGTTTGAATATCAATGATCAAATAGGATAGAACGGAAAAACGAACTACATTTTCTATCTAAAAATAAGAAAATGGATCATATCCCTTTTATTGTGTATGAAATTTATGGTTTCTATTGGTGTAAATCCACTCACCTCAATTCAAGATGAGAAGCAATTCTCCATTGGTAGCAAATGGTTATCCATTAAGCGGAGGAAATATTAGTTAACATAGACCCCTCTTGCAAGAACGGACTAACAGGGTCAGCTACCCAGCCAACCTTCATAATTAAATACCGTTACTGTATAGGTAGAGCTCGTTGTGAAAGACCTATTACTGGATAATTCATGGGTAGAGCCGAAGAATGTGAACTATACAAGTTAGCAATAACATTGATTAAATGAAGTAAAGGCTCCGGTGTATAGAGAAGACCTCACCGTTTAAGAAGTAACCATAGAAACGATGAAATCCACTATTTCTTTATCATTGCTATTTTTTTTTTATTTTTAATACCTAGTATAGTACAATTTCGTATTTCGAGGTGAAATGCCTAGAAAAAAGAAAAAATCGTGGTTGGGAAGGTTATAGTAGCCAAAGCCATTGGAATTTTTAGTTTATACATTGGAAAAATCCGTTTTGTTATTAATATACTAGGAAAGGGGCAAAAGAATAACTGAAAGAAAGGAAATCTATTAGTTATTCGTTAAAGTTTCATTTATTCAATGACCAGAATTAAACGGGGATATATCGCTCGGAGACGTAGAACAAAAATTCGTTTATTTGCATCAAGCTTTCGGGGGGCTCATTCAAGACTTACTCGAACTATTACTCAACAAAAAATAAGAGCTTTGGTTTCGGCTCTTCGGGATAGGGATAGGCAAAAAATAAATTTTCGTCGTTTGTGGATCACTCGAATAAATGCAGCAATTCGTGAAAGGGGGGTATGCTATAGTTATAGTAGATTAATAAACGATCTGTACAAGAGACAGTTGCTTCTTAATCGTAAAATACTTGCACAAATAGCTATATCAAATAGGAATTGTCTTTATATGATTTCCAATGAGATCATAAAAGGAGTAGTTCGGGAGGAATCCACCGGTTAAACGGAGTTGCCCGGAGAATGAACTCCGGGAAGGTCGAATAAAAATGAATAGAATATGATAAAATATGAGAAAGTAGTCAAAATAAATATGAATCAACACGTTCAATAAAAAAATTGCTTCTTCCCAGATTATTATTTTTTTTCTTACGACACGAGAATTAAATCCGGATTCTTGTATTTTTCCAACAAAATGGAAATCCGCGTTTGAGTTCGAATGGGAAGTTGAATTCAAGTGAAGAAAGAGTAAACCTATCTTTTTCTGGCTCTAAGACTAGAAGTTCTAGTGGTCGACTCGGTTCTTTCAAATTGTTTCTCATTATTAAGAAAAGGTAACAAAGATAAAATACGAGCTTGTTTTATAGCAATAGTAATTAATCGTTGTTGTTTCAAGGTCAATCTATTCACTCGTCTAGATAATATTTTTCCCTGTTCACTAATAAATCGACTAATTAAACTCATGTTTTTATAATCAATTCGATCCCCCGATTGGATCGG